TGGATCGAGTGAAAAATCCTATTGTTTTGGTTGTGGACTCAAGGGTTCAGGTTCAAACATGTTCTTTGAAGAAATATATGAGTTCTATTATAATAGAAAAAAATATGTTTTTTTTATTCCATTTAAGTAAATCGAGAAAAGGAAAAACATAATAACAAATGACACTCCTATCATAGGAATGGAAATAGCCTTGTTGCTGCTTCAATAACAAGCATTTTCGTTTTCAAATCAAATAAATCATTTGATCTATGATTCATTGGAACAAGGAATGGCCTGGCTAGGTACTGGCCAGGCCGGGGGAATAAAAGAAAGAACTTTTCGGACGAAATCAAAGAGGTACTCTTTCTATTGGAGATATCTGTTTCGAATCATTATCTAAAGGGAATTGATGATTGATCAAATTCGTCTATATTTATAGAATAAAGAAAGATAAGGAAAAACTTTTATCAACCTTTACTTCACGCGTCACATATGAATTATCCATTTAAAATGGGGAGAGATGGCTGAGTGGACTAAAGCGGCGGATTGCTAATCCGTTGTACGAATTATTTGTACCGAGGGTTCGAATCCCCCTCTCTCCGTTTCTTCTGATCACTTGATATTTCCCTTTCGAATTCGAAAAAATCTCTAACCCCCTTTCTCATAGTTAAATGTATGGAATGGAGAAAGAAAATCCTAAGAAAATTCAGAAATCGAGCAAGGAAAAACCCCTGATTTTTTTATTCATCACGTCCAGGATTACGTCCTGGATCATTAGATAGGAATCCGAAGATGAAGAGAGAAACAAAGAATATCACTACTGTGTAAACGAAGAGTTTGAGAGTAAGCATTACACAATCTCCAAGATCATTTTGGGGGAAATAGGGGAATAGATTCTCCATTTTTGTACCACATATTCCGTTTTGACACCAAGAAAAGAAGCGGTTTCTAGAAAACATAAGGAATTTGCAGGAATGCATTTGTAATAAGATTCTGATTCTTTCGTTAACAAAATGATCTCTCATACCTACAATTAGGTATTGTAGGGACCATACATAGGGTCTTCGACCCCCAGAAGGAATGAAGAAATGAGGTGATTCCGATTCATCTCGGTTATCCAAAAGAATTTCCATGTTTGAGTCGAGGGTTCATTATCTGATCTTATCAATTCTTAAGAATAGAATTTTTTTTTATCGAATAAATCATGAATGTTTCTAAGACAGTATTAAAGATCTCATCGAAAACTTACAGCAGCTTGCCAAACAAGGGCTAAGAGAAAAAAGAGCACAGGTATGACTGGCATAACATCTACGATTGGATTGAAAAAAGCATAAGCTTCGGGCAATTTGGCGAAGAAAAAGCTACTCGAATGAAGGGCAGAATTAAGACAGATCAAACTAAAGATATTAAGCATAACAAACATTTTGTTCTTGGAGAAAATTTCATTATTATTGGGTTATTGATATAAGGGGAAAATGAAGAAAGAAGGGAAAGTAGGCCGCAAAATCTTTCTTTTTCTTTGAACTCCCTCAATCAAAAATCCTTCAATTCTCAAATGAGAATAGAAGGAATCATACCTTACATACAATATCTTAATTGAATTATATGTAATGATCAATAAATTCATTTTGATTCTACATCTACATGTGTAGAATCATAGCAACAACCAATTCAATAGATATTGGGGCTGGAATTGACGAACAACCAATACCGATATTAGTGTTTATTGGTGCCGAATAGAAATAAAAATGGGGCGTGGCCAAGTGGTAAGGCAACGGGTTTTGGTCCCGTTACTCGGAGGTTCGAATCCTTCCGTCCCAGACCAATTCTATCATAACAAAGATTGTTCTTTTTAACAATCTTCTGTTTAAGGGTGTAATGTTGGATACAATGTGATCCAATCTTTCTTTGTGATTTCTAATGATTCTTCTATAGAATCATATCTTCCCTTTCGATTTTGTTTCTCACAAACAAACGGATCGAGTATCAATGACATGTGGATGGAAATAAATATCTTTTTTGATATAGGTAGGATGGGAACAAAGATCAAAGTGAAATTCAAAAAAAAACTGGGTGGGCCATTCAGCGTATGTTCGCCCCCTCGCCCATATTCATATTGAAGGTTAGTTAGTCATTTGGATAAACTTTATGCCCCATATCTATGATATTTGGATTCTCACATGATGCATTCTGAGTCGAAATGCGAAATAAAAGAGAAGTCTCTACTTTCCCTAAAGTAAATATAAATAAAGATAGGGTAGACAAAATGACTAATTCTATGTGGATCCTGAATCCTAAAAAACGGGGGGGTTCTTGGTATTAATTCCATCGCTGGAATTAAAGCTCCTGAGACTGGGGTGGGACAAAATCAAACAAAATAGTAACAACGAATTGATATGAACCCATTTTGCTTTGTACTTATACAAGACAGGATAGCATCCCATAAGAAGATCCTTTTAAATTGGCTTTGGGTATGATTCATGATCCCCATGGAATTCGTGTCGATATGAGTTAATCCGCAAAGGAAAGGAAGGTATCAATTTCAAGACCCTTGTCATCCGGATCTTATTAACAAACAAGAAAATTCAATACGGAACGGATTATTTTCTTTGGACCTAATTTCTTTTATTTTGTATTTGATTTGGCTCCAATGAATAATTGGAAATCAATGTAGCGATCAATTGGGGGAGGGGGGAGATTCATACACTCACTTTACTTTATGGAAAGATTCCTGAATCTGAAGTAAGGAAAAATCTGTAGAAAATGAACCATGCCTATATATATTGTTATTGTTCTATTTCAGTGATCAGTGACACCGGTGTTTCAGTTTTGGCGAAAAAGATCTGCGATCCCTTAAATACCCACGATTACCCCCGGTAACACTTGTTTGGTGTATCTGATGAATACGATAAAATCAGACTCCTACGATTCTGATTTTATCAATCAGATGAAAGAATACCTGAAAGAATACCGACCTTAATCTTTTCTTTCATGAGCCCCTTCTATCCATCCCCAAGAAAACAAAACAATTGGATTTGTTTCTTGACCCATTTATCTGGTTTAAATTATTGATGATTCAATCGGAAAGGAAACATAGAGGTCTCTTATGATGATCAAATTCGCGTCTGATTTAATTAATCAGATATCTGCTAAACATTTTTAGATCCTCGTTGTACCGACTTGTTGATGGATTTAGAGATTCAATTCAGTCTTTACTGGAAAACTTATTTCCAGTAATGATGTCGAAGTAGGAAATTCTTGAAATTGTTTTTTATGATTCCTTATAAATTCTTTCTCCTCGAAGAAGTGTGACATTGGTGAATCTATCCTATCGAGTCACTTGCGATCTTTCCCGGTCATTGGAATAGCTTATTTGGTTAATGACTCATTCTGTTCCGGTATCGGTAATCTAGACCCTTCTTTAGTTTTAGTTGTTTGAGAAAGAATTGGATCTTTCATGATTCATCATCCCTAACAATCTGTTGAAGATGTAAAGAAGTGTTAAGCAACGCATTTCTTCGTGTTTTTTATAAATGTGTTTCATTCTTCTAATAAAATATGGGGTTAAATTATATTCTTGCTGAGACTTCTCCAGATCCATATATGAAAATGAAAGTATGGAGGACTTCATATACTATATACCGATTGAGCCAATGACTATTCATGATTCCATATTGAATCAATTCCATACCGGTCCAAAATTAGAGGAATGTTATGGTAAAACTTCGTTTGAAACGATGTGGTAGAAAGCAACGTGCGACTTGAAGGACATTATTGGCTGTGGATTCTTGTACCCACCATTTTATATATCAAAGAAGATGCTCTCGGCTCGACATAGTTTGTTCTATTCCACTAGGACCCCAATTTTGGGGTTGTAATAAAATAATATAATTATAATATAGCACATGATGGAGCTCGAGCATAAAGAATTGGTTCATTTAGCAGAGAGAAGGATCTAGGGTTAATGCCAATCAATAAGTTGGAACAACTTCGTAAGTATATCTTCGGTATAGAAATTGAAAGGATCAAGTTCGAACAAGTAAAAAAAAAAAGTAAAATGAATTTGTCGAAATAGTTTTACCAATTCCGATCAAAAGTGTATCACAGGGGAATCAATCGTTTCCATAGAACGAAATAACAAAAGGTATGTTGCTACCATTTTGAAACAATTAAGGATCACCGAAGTAATGTCTAAACCCAAGGATTCAAAGCAAAGATAAAATAAAGGATACCGGAACAAGGAAACACCGTTTTCAATTGTCTCAACAACTAGATCAGAATGGGGAAGAAATCAAATCGATTCTAGGCGAGACAAACAAAAGAGGTTAGAGACGGCTCAATAAATGTCTAAGGATTTCCCTTCGAGCTCTTTGAGAATTACCCAACTTGAGTTATGAGTACGAATGAGATTTATTTTTTTTTTTTTTTTTTTTTCAGGAAGGAAGAACAAAAAAAAAATGACTCAAATCATAGTCTAATTGATGATTTTGTGGATCTATTTGCCACTACAATACATAAATTCGAATCATTCTTTTTCGAGCCGTACGAGGAGAAAACCTCTTATACGTTTCTAGGGGGGGTTGTTCATTTATGTCTATCCCAATGAGTCATCTATCGAATCGTTGCAATTGATGTTCGATCCCGAAGAGAGGGAAGAGATCTTCGTAAAGTGGGTTTTTACGATCCGATAAAGAACCAAACTTATTCAAATGTTTCCGCTATTCTATATTTCCTTGAAAAAGGCGCTCAACCTACAGGAACTGTTCATGATATTTCAAAGAAGGCGGAGGTATTTAAGGAATTTCGAATTAATCAAATGAAATTAATGAAATAAAAAAAAAAGGGGGGGGCCAGTATCTAGCTTTGTCTAATTGTTTCTCCACCATTCCTTATTTTTTTTCTCTATTCTCTATTCATTGTTGCTCTCACATGACCCCGTATCATAGAACTATAAAAAAAAAATATCTTCTCTTGATATGAGACAGATAGAAAAAAGATTGAGTGAATAGATGAAATAACTGGGAAATTATGGGATTACCATCAATCAGATGGTTTTCGTTGGGACTCCACCAACAAACAAAAGGTCAATCTTGCTTATTGTACCTCTATTGAATAAATATTGAATAAACCCGACATTTTTTTCCTACCGGAATTCCTTATTTATTTCCCCACTCATACTTCATCCCTTATCTATGTTGTAGTGTCACTCCAACACAAGTCCTTGTTTTATTTATTGAATTGGTTTTCTCAACATTCAATTCATATTGACAATGGTGTATCGAACAAATATAATTCGATCGTGGATAAATAGATCTATTTATCCACATTTCATAAGTTTGTTTCTTTATTTCACTCAAACGATGGGTTCGTCAATTTCGTTGTGACACAAGAAGTATCTTAGTTAATATAATGAAAAAAAAAAAATAGAGTATGGGTAGTCTATCAATTTTTACATCTATTTAGATTTTCTCTATAATTTATCCCAGAATCTGTTGTATTTTCATCTGATCTCTGTTCATTTTTATGTTCACAATTGATCATCAAATCTTTCTTTTTGATCTGTTGCTAGTTCAATGTTTTGACGAGGTCGGGCAATCGAATCTCTTTATTTATTTTTTATTCCGATCGTATCTACACACCCTATTTATATGGGTTGCTAACTCAACGGTAGAGTACTCGGCTTTTAAGTGCGGCTATGGTCTTTTACACATTTTGATGAAGCAACGGATTCGTCCATACCATTGGTGGAGTTTGTAAGACCACGACTGATCCTGAAAGGGAATGAAAGGAAAAAACAGCATGTCGTATCAATGGAGAACTCTTAGAATACTTCATCCTTAACGGATCGATACAAAATCTTGTTTTGATTCTTTTCTTGGAAAGGGGTCAAATCAATTCAAGTTGGGTCGAGTGAATAAATGGATAGAGCCCTATAGCTCCAATTATAGGGAAACCAAAAGCAACGAGCTTCTGTTTGTTCTTAATTCGAATGATTACCCGATCTAATTAGACGTTAAAAATATATTAGTGCCTGATGTGGGAAAGGGTTCTCTTGTGAGTGGATCATCAATTCCTTTTTTTTAATGAATCCTAACTATTCTCTATTATGTTCTCTATTATGTAGTGGAGACGAATGTGTAGAAGAAACGGTATACTGATCAAAATTCATTATTCCAAAGTCAAAAGAGTGATCGGGTTGTAAAAATAAAGGATTTCTAACCATCTCTTGTAACTATAACGAACATAAATAAATTGGATGGAAATAGGATCCGTTGATTGTCCTTTCTGGCTCCGGGGTATCTATTCTTTTCTTACTATATACCTTGTTCTGACCGTATCGTACTATGTATTATTTGATAACTCAAGAAATCCCCCATTTGGTTCAAGTGTAATTTCAAATGGAAATGGAGGAACTACAAGGATATTTAGAAATGGATGGATTTCGGCAACAATACTTCCTATATCCGTTTCTATTTCAGGAATATATCTACGCGCTTGCTCATGGTCATGCTTTAAATGGATCGATTCTTTATGAACCGGTGGAAAATTTAGATCATGACAATAAATCCAGTTCACTAATTGTGAAACGTTTAATTACTCGAATGCATCAACAGAATCGTTTGATTATTTCGGTTAATGATTCTAATCAAAATCGATTCGTTGGGCACAACAATCATTTTGATTCTCAAATGATATCGGAGGGTTTTGCAGTCGTTGTGGAAATTCCATTCTCGCTGCGATTGGTATCTTCCCTAGAAGAAAAAGAAATAGCAAAATCTCATAATTTACGATCTATTCATTCAATATTTCCCTTTTTCGAGGACAAGTTATCACATTTAAATCATGTGTCAGATATACTAATACCCCACCCCATCCATCTGGAAATCTTGGTTCAAACCCTTCACTCTTGGATACAAGATACTCCTTCGTTGCATTTATTGCGATTCTCTCTCTACGAGTATTGGAATTCAAATAGTCTCATTACTCCAAAAAATTCCATTTCCCTTTTTTCAAAAGAGAATCAAAGATTCTTCTTGTTCCTCTCTAATTCTCATGTATATGAATGTGAATTCATATTCATTTTTCTCCGTAAACAACCCTTTCATTTACGATCAAAATCTTTTGGATCCTTTCTTGAGCGAACACATTTCTATGCAAAAATAGAATATCTTGTAGTAGTGCTTTGTAACGATTTTCAGAAAACCCTATGGTTGTTCAAAGACCCTTTTATGCATTATGTCAGATATCAAGGAAAATCGATTCTGGCTTCAAGGGGGGCTCGTCTTCTGATAAAGAAATGGAAATCTCACCTTGTCAACTTTTGGCAATGTCATTTTTACTTGTGGTCTCAACCGGCCAGGATCCATATAAAGCAATTATATAATCATCCCTTCTATTTTCTGGGCTATCTTTCAAGTGTACGACTAAACTCTTCGGTGATAAGGAGTCAAATGCTAGAGAATTCGTTTCGAATAGATACTGCTATTAAGAAATTCGAGACCGTAGTCCCAATTATTCCTC